TGTGGATATCATTTGAAAATGAGTAGTTCTGATAGAATCGAACTTTTGATTGATTCGGGTACTTGGGAGCCTATGGATGAAGACATGGTCTCTCTGGATCCCATTCAATTTCATTCGGAGGAGGAGCCTTATAAAAATCGTATCGATTCTTATCAAAGAAAGACAGGATTAACCGAGGCTATTCAAACAGGTATAGGGCAATTAAACGGTATTAACGTAGCAATTGGGGTTATGGATTTTCAGTTTATGGGGGGTAGTATGGGATCCGTAGTTGGGGAGAAAATTACCCGTTTGATTGAATACGCCACTAAAGAATTTCTACCTCTTATTATAGTGTGTGCTTCCGGAGGGGCACGCATGCAAGAAGGAAGTTTGAGCTTGATGCAAATGGCTAAAATATCTGCTGCTTTATATGATTATCAATCAAATAAAAAGTTATTCTATGTACCAATCCTTACATCTCCTACTACCGGCGGGGTGACAGCTAGTTTTGGTATGTTGGGGGATATCATTATTGCCGAACCCCATGCCTACATTGCCTTTGCGGGTAAAAGAGTAATTGAACAAACATTAAATAAAACAGTACCCGAAGGTTCACAAGCGGCTGAGTATTTATTCCAGAAGGGCTTATTCGATCTAATCGTACCACGTAATCCTTTAAAAAGCGTTCTGAGTGAGTTATTTCAACTCCACACTTTCTTTCCTTTGAATCAAAATTAGAACATGAAGTTGAATTATTTTGAGCAAACAAGTAATTAGTTTATCGGAATAATAGAATTTTATCTTTCTATACCTTACAATAATCCTATTTTGACTAAGAATCCCTGCTGGATGGGATTCTAACAAACCCTTTAATATATAAAACTAAATAAATAGAATCTAATTCATTTTTAAGAAACTTTTTGCTTAGTAAATTAAATTGGAAGACAAGAGAAAAAAATGAATCAAATAATATCTCATCCATATCCTTTCAAATCTTTCATGTAGAGGGATGAAAAACTACATTATATACTCATTTAGAATTAGAATAGATTAGAGAGATATTAAGTAATAATAATTCCAATTTAGAATTATCAAATTATACTTATAATAAGATATAAGATATCTTTATATATAATATCTTTATATTCTATAAATATAAAATCTAAATAATAATAACAGGTACAAATAGTAAAGCGAGGTACCCATTCTATGACAACTCTTAACTTTCCCTCTGTTTTGGTCCCTTTAGTAGGCCTAGTATTTCCGGCAATCGCAATGGCTTCTTTATTTCTTCATGTTCAAAAAAACAAGATTGTTTAGAGCCGAGGGCACAAAATCTCATTTTTAAACTGACGCTTGTATCATAACACAGATATCCTTTTAGCAAAATATGGTATAAGCGTCTTCCGACGAAAATCTCCCAAAATGCTATATTCTAGCTATTTTCAAATAGACCCGAATTGGCGGACGGCTGAATTGTAAAGTTGGTCTATCTATATGCATGTGGCTATCTTTAGTGAGATCATACGAAGGGTATGTTATTAGTTTAGATCTAACCAATTTAATGAATTACTCCTAAAGGTTCACATCAAACTAGTGCTAGTTGATGCGAGTTACTTCGGAAACAAAAGGACTAAAGTAAAATTCATTTGGGGTATTCTCTCAATTCCAAAAAAAAGCAACTGGATCAAGTATGAGTTGTCGATCAGAACATATATGGATAGAACCTATAACAGGGGCTCGAAAAACAAGTAATTTCTGCTGGGCTGTTATCCTTTTTTTAGGTTCATTAGGATTCTTGTTGGTTGGAACCTCGAGTTATCTTGGTAGAAATTTGATATCTTTATTTCCGTCTCAGGAAATCGTTTTTTTTCCACAAGGAATTGTGATGTCTTTCTATGGGATCGCGGGTCTTTTTATTAGCTCTTATTTGTGGTGCACAATTTCGTGGAATGTAGGTAGTGGTTATGATCGATTTGATAGAAAAGACGGAATAGTGTGTATTTTTCGTTGGGGATTTCCTGGAAAAAATCGTCGGGTCTTCCTCCGATTTCTTATAAAAGATATTCAGTCCGTCAGAGTAGAAGTTAAAGAGGGTATTTATGCTCGTCGTGTCCTTTATATGGATATCAAAGGCCAGGGAGCCATTCCATTGACTCGTACTGATGAGAATTTTACTCCACGGGAAATGGAACAAAAAGCTGCTGAATTGGCCTATTTCTTGCGTGTACCAATTGAAGTATTTTAAGAAATGAGCCGACAAATGCATGCTTTCTCAGCAGGAGGGCAAAAACGCAAGAATCCTCTTTTTCTATAACATAACTTAATTGAAATTTCTTCAGAACATCCATTCGAGTCAAAGCAGACATATATGTAACAATTAAAAAAAAAAAATAATAAAAAAGAGTGAATAGATTCATAGATTCGATAACTTGTAATAGAACTGATGCGTGAGAGAAATATTAGATTACATAAAGTCGACGAATAAGATAAGATTCATTAACAATTCACAGATGAAAAAATGGCAAAAAAGAAAGCATTAACTCCTCTTTTCTATCTTGCATCTATAGTATTTTTGCCTTGGTGGATTTCGCTCTCATTTCAAAAAAGTCTGGAATCATGGATTACAAATTGGTGGAATACTAGGCAATCCGAAACTTTTTTGAATGATATTGAAGAAAATAGTATTCTAGAAAAATTCAAAGAATTAAAGGAACTCCTCCTCTTAGAGGAAATGATCAAGGAATACTCGGAGACACATCTACAAAACCTTCGTATAGGAATTCACAAAGAAACAATCCAATTAATCAAGATACACAATGAGGGTCGTATTCATACGATTTTGCACTTCTCGACAAATATAATCTGTTTCATTATTCTAAGTGGTTATTCTATTTTGGGTAATAAAGAACTTGTTATTCTTAACTCTTGGGCTCAGGAATTCCTATATAACTTAAGTGACACAATAAAAGCTTTTTCTCTTCTTTTATTAACTGATTTATGTATCGGATTTCATTCGCCCCATGGTTGGGAACTGCTGATTGGCTTTGTCTACAAGGATTTTGGATTTGTTCATAATGATCAAATTATATCTGGCCTTGTTTCCACTTTTCCAGTCATTCTAGATACAATTTTAAAATATTGGATTTTCCGTTATTTAAATCGCGTATCTCCGTCACTTGTAGTGATTTATCATTCAATGAATGACTGAAAAATTATCTACCTAATCTAATTATAATGTTTCTTATTACTTTGCAGTTGTACATAAGCAAAGCATTGAAAAAAACTTTATATTTCTACCCATCCCGGAGATTCATCCTATATTCCTATATATTAATCCAGTCAAATTATTATTATTATTATTCCAGTAAATAACAGAATCGTGGATAGGAAACTCCATTAGTGACCTACCCCAATTTATTGTAGAAATTTTCGGGATCAATGGTTGGACCATGCAAACTAGAAATACTTTTTCTTGGATAAAGGAACAGATTACTCGATCTATTTCCATATCGCTCATGATATATATCATAACTCGTACATCCATTTCAAATGCATATCCCATTTTTGCACAGCAGGGTTATGAAAATCCACGAGAAGCCACTGGACGTATTGTATGCGCCAATTGCCATTTAGCTAATAAACCAGTGGATATTGAGGTTCCGCAAGCGGTACTTCCCGATACTGTATTTGAAGCAGTTGTTCGAATTCCCTATGATATGCAACTGAAACAAGTTCTTGCTAATGGTAAAAAGGGGGGTTTGAATGTAGGGGCTGTTCTTATTTTACCAGAGGGTTTTGAATTAGCCCCTCCCGATCGTATTTCCCCCGAGATAAAAGAAAAGATGGGCAATCTGTCTTTTCAGAGTTATCGCCCCAACCAAAAAAATATTCTTGTCATAGGCCCTGTTCCTGGTCAGAAATATAGTGAAATCACCTTTCCTATTCTTTCCCCCGACCCCGCTACTAAGAAAGACATTCACTTCTTAAAATATCCTATATACGTAGGCGGAAACAGAGGAAGGGGCCAAATTTATCCTGATGGGAGCAAGAGTAACAATACAGTTTATAATGCTACAGCATCAGGTATAGTAAGCAAAATCCTACGAAAAGAAAAGGGGGGATACGAAATAACCATAGCGGATGCATCCGATGGACGTCAAGTAGTTGATATTATCCCTCCGGGGCCAGAACTTCTTGTTTCAGAAGGTGAATCTATCAAATTGGATCAACCGTTGACAAGTAATCCTAATGTGGGCGGATTTGGTCAGGGAGATGCAGAAATAGTACTTCAAGATCCATTACGTGTACAAGGTCTTTTGTTCTTCTTCGCATCTGTGATTTTGGCACAAATCTTTTTGGTTCTTAAAAAGAAACAGTTCGAGAAGGTTCAATTGTCCGAAATGAATTTCTAGACTGGCGTATTTATCGACATCAAGTATTAGCAATTATCTATGATAAAAAATGAAATTAGAAAAAGAATTTTGTTCTTTTAGACTCTTTTTCTATGAGATGCCGGGAATTCCTTGTACGACATTCCTAGACATAGTATATAGAATAGAAAGACTATTTGACTTGACCCCTTCTTTTTTTTTTTCAAAATTGGGGCTATGTTGCTATTGTCAGATTGAAATGTAAAAAATGCATTTCATTCTAATACATTTCACTTTGGCTAGATCCTATCCAAAAGTAAACGGGAAATAGAACGGATAAATATAAATGAAGGGAGCAAATATTTCTGGGAGGGTTTATTCGTCTTCCTAGTCTTCGACACAAGAAAAGGATTTTTCACACCCCTTTTCTTGTGTCGAAATAATAATGATTCTTTATACTGTTCGTCAAACATTCCTAGTGTTAGTTTCTGTTTTTTACAGATGTATCAGAACGTTTTTTGGAGTTATTGCGTATTTTATTAATTATTATATTATATTATAAATTCTATTACAATAATTAATAATTACGTATACTATAAAAAGTGGTGGACAAACAAAAGAGGAGGGGAAAATTTGTTGAGTAAA